ATATAAATAAGCTAAATTTAAGCTTTTAGGTTCATACCCTAAATATAGATAATATCTTTTGTATAAGTAAAATGCCTGATAAAAGGATTATTTTGATATAATAAGTATGTAAGTTTAAATTTACTTTTACTATTTAATATTTATTATATTTATTATATTTATTAAATTAATTAATTCCATAAAATTCAAAATTTTATATGCTCCACACTCAAATATAAATTATATAATTAAAATTTTAATTATTAATTTTTCAAAATTAAAATTAAATTCTATATTTAATTATAAATAAATATCATTATTTATATTATTTTATTAAGACTTACTTTAATTTCTTTTTTTACTCCTAATTTATTTTTTATATGATTATTTTTAGAAATTTCTTCACTTTTATTTTGTATTTATTTAAATATTAATTCAAATAAAATTTATAGAATTATATATTTTTTAATCTCTTGTATAACTTCAATTTTAATTATTTATTATTTATTAAATTGATCTAATTCAAACACAATTATTTTATTATTTAGTTTATGAATAAAACTAGGATTATTCCCCCTAAATAGATGAATAAATTTTTTAATAAAAAATATTAATTATAATTCTTTAATTCTATTATTAACTATTATAAAATGTATCCCTATATTTATATTCTTAAATTTTATTATATTTAATTATAATATCCTATTTATTTTAACATTAATAACTATCCCCCCAGTATTACTTTCTTTTAATACATCTTCATTCCCCCTTCTAATAAATTATTCATCAATATATAATATCCCACTTATATTAATTTTCTCCTATATAAACTTAAATTTTATATTAACTTATATAATTATTTATATATTATCCACACTAATAATTATCCTCTTATTAAAACAATTTAACTTATTATTTAAAAATTCTTTAAATTTAGAATTAAATTATAAAAATAAAATTTTATATAATTTAAGAATATTTATATATGCTCAACTCCCTCCTTTTACGCCATTTATTATCAAATGAAATTTAATTGAATTTATAAATTTTTATAGTTATATATCTATTATAATTATAATAATCATTATATCTAGATTAATTATAACTTTTAATTATTTAAATTTTTATAATAATAATTTTTTTTTAAGAAATTTTAAAATTGGCCACAAAATTAATTTTTATAAAAAATCAAATTCTATTATTATACTAATTTCATACCCATCCTTATTCATATTTTCAATATTTATTATTTATTTATTAATAAATTAAATTTATAATTAAAAACTTTACTTCTTTAAATTTGCAATTTAATATTTTAAATAAACTATATAAATAAGATTTTAAGTTAATAAAACTTAAAACCTTCAAAGTTTTATATATATATATTTACATTATATAAATCTTAAAAATAATGTTAGAAATATAAATTTCATAAATAAATTTACAATTTATTCCTTTTTCAGGCATAACATTAATTATATATATATATATATATATATATATGTAAATTACAAATCATAAATTATAAATTTATTACATAAAATGACTTTACTCAACAAATCACAAAAATATTGGTATACTTTACTTTATTTTTGCTATATGATCAGGAATAATTGGAGCTTCACTAAGAATAATTATCCGAATAGAACTAAGAATTCCAGGTAGATGAATTAATAATGACCAAATTTATAATACAATTGTAACTTCCCATGCTTTCGTTATAATTTTCTTTATAGTAATACCATTTATAATTGGGGGATTTGGAAACTGATTAGTCCCCTTAATAATTGGAGCTCCTGATATAGCATTCCCACGAATAAATAATATAAGATTTTGATTACTTATTCCATCTTTATTTATACTTTTAATAAGAAGAATTTTATCATCTGGTTCAGGAACAGGATGAACTGTTTACCCCCCCCTATCATCAATTATATATCACTCCTCTTCCTCAGTAGATTTTACTATTTTTTCTCTTCATATTGCAGGTATTTCCTCAATTATAGGAGCAATTAATTTTATTGTCTCAGTAATATTAATAAAAAATATCTCCCTTAAAATAAACCAAGTACCTCTATTCCCATGATCAGTAAAAATTACTGCTATTTTATTATTATTATCTTTACCTGTTTTAGCAGGAGCCATTACTATACTACTAACAGATCGAAATTTAAATACATCTTTTTTTGACCCTTCAGGAGGAGGGGATCCAATTCTATATCAACACCTATTTTGATTCTTTGGGCATCCAGAAGTTTATATTTTAATTTTACCTGGATTTGGTCTAATCTCCCATATTATTTTTAATGAAAGAGGAAAAAAAGAAATTTTTGGAAACCTAGGAATAATTTATGCTATATTAGGAATTGGATTTTTAGGATTTATTGTTTGAGCTCACCATATATTTACTGTAGGACTAGATGTCGATACTCGAGCCTATTTTACATCTGCCACTATAATTATTGCTATTCCAACAGGAATTAAAGTCTTTAGATGATTAGCAACTTACTGCGGCTCAAAAATAAAATTAAATCCATCAATTATTTGATCACTTGGATTTATTTTTTTATTTACTATAGGAGGATTAACAGGAATTATATTATCCAATTCTTCTATTGATATTATACTTCATGATACATATTATGTTATTGGACATTTTCATTATGTATTATCCATAGGTGCTGTATTCTCAATTATTGCAAGACTAATTCACTGATATCCCCTTTTTACTGGATTAACTCTTAATAAAAAATTATTAAATATTCAATTTATTATAATATTTACAGGAGTAAATTTAACATTTTTCCCCCAACATTTTCTAGGTCTAATAGGAATACCCCGACGATACTCAGACTACCCAGATGCATATTATTGTTGAAATTTAATTTCTTCAATTGGCTCATTAATCGCCTTTAATAGAATAATCTTTTTAATTTTTATTATTTTAGAAAGATTAATTATAAAACGACTAATTATTTTTAAATATTTTCAATCCTCATTAGAATGACTTCAAAATTACCCCCCTTTAAATCACTCTTATAATGAAATTCCTATTATTATAATTAAATTTTAATATGGCAGAAAAGTGCAATGAGTTTAAGCCTCATCAATAAAATTTATTAAAATTTTTATTAAAATTTTACTTATATTTTAAATTTTTTATTATCATATTTTTATTAATATTAATATATTAATTTTTAAATTTAATTTTTTTATTATATTTATTATATTTATTATATTTATTATATTTATTATATTTATTATATTTATTATATTTATTATATTTATTATATTTATTATATTTATTATATTTATTTATTTATTATATTCCTTTTCCTTTCAACTATTTTATTTTTATTAATTAGAATAATTAATTATTTATATAGCTACATGAAATATATATTCCTTTCAAGATCCTAACTCACCTTTTGCTGATAATCTATATTACTTTTATAATTTTACTATAATTATTTTAATTATAATTACTATATCAACTTTATATATATTAATCTTCATTTTAAATAATAAGTTTTTAAATTTAAATTTATTAAAAAATCACAATATTGAAATTCTATGAACAATTATCCCCATAATTATACTTATAATTATTTCTCTTCCTTCATTAAAAACCCTTTATTTTATTGATGAATTATGAAACCCAACATATTTTACTATTAAATCTATCGGACATCAATGATATTGAAGATATGAATATCCTGAATTTCAAAATATTATATTTGATTCTTATATAATTAAGACTATTGATAGAATTGATCATTTTCGTCTTTTAGATGTAGATAATCGAACTATCATTCCTATTCGATTACCTATTCGATTATTAACTTCTTCAATAGATGTAATTCACTCATGAACTGTTCCCTCTCTAGGAATTAAAATAGATGCTTCTCCAGGACGAATTAACCAAATATCTCTAATTTCATTACGTCCTGGGTTATTTTTTGGTCAATGTTCTGAAATCTGTGGTCCTTACCATAGATTTATACCTATTGTTATTGAAAGAACTAATTATAATAACTTTATTAATTGAATTAATAAAAATAATTAAAGAATTAGTTAAATATATATAACATTAAATTGTCAATTTAAAATTATTATTATAATACTCTTTCATTAGATGTCTGAAAGAAAGAAATGGTCTCTTAAACCAATTTATAGTAGTTAATCACCTACTTCTAATGATTTAATATTCTTTTATCCCTCAAATAATACCAATATATTGACTTCTTTTATTTTTATTTATATTAATAATTATATATATATATATTTCTATTTTATACTTTTCTCCTTTATCCTTATCTACTTATATTAAATTTGATAGAATAAAAATTAAATCCATAAAAAAATTAAATTTAAAATGATAACTAATTTATTTTCAATTTTTGATCCTTCAACAAATAAATTTATATCTTTAAATTGATTAATTTTATTTTTACCTTTAATATTATTTAATTGACCTTATTGACTACTCCCCTCACGTATAAATATATTATGAATTTCCTTATATAAAAAAATCTTTATAGAATTTTTTAATTTATCAAAAAAAAAATTTTCCTCTAATTTAATTATTTTCTTAACTATTATAATTATTTTTATAAATTTAAACTTACTTAGCCTTATACCCTACATTTTTACTCCTTCAAGACATTTATCAATTAATCTTTCTCTATCTTTAAGACTCTGAGTAAGATTTATAATATACGGATGAATTATTAATACTAATAAAATATTTATTCATCTTCTTCCTATAAATACTCCAGGCCCATTAATAATTTTTATAATTCTAATTGAATCAATTAGAAATTTTATTCGACCATGAACCTTAGCTATTCGATTATCTGCAAATATATTAGCAGGTCATTTACTTTTATCTTTACTAGGGTCCACCTTAGAAAATATGCCTTATATACTTATTCTTTTTCTTATTCAAAATTTATTAATAATTCTAGAAATTGCAGTATCAATTATTCAATCTTATGTATTTTCTATTTTATCTTTACTATATTTTAATGAATCTAATTAAATGATAATTTCCCATAATCACCCATATCACATAGTAACTTTAAGCCCTTGACCTTTAATAACTTCATGAAGAATTTTAAATTTACTATTAAGAATAATTTATTGATTTAATTCATCAAACTTTAAATTTTCTTTGTTTAATTTATTTATACTAATTTTAGTCTTATACCAATGATGACGAGATATTATTCGAGAAAGAACTATACAAGGATGTCACACTCTTAGAGTTTTAAAACTATTAAAATTTGGAATAATTCTTTTTATTATTTCTGAATTATTTTTTTTTATTTCTTTTTTTTGAGCTTATTTACACTCAGCAATTTCTCCAAGAATTGAAATTGGTATAATATGACCCCCTAAGAATATTATCATATTTAATCCTTATGATATTCCCTTATTAAATTCAATTATTTTAATTTCTTCTGGATTTACTATTACATGAAGACATAACTTATTAATTAAAAATAAAAAAAAAGCTATAACCCCACTAATTATAACTATCTTACTAGGAATATATTTTTCTTCTATCCAAATAATTGAATATATTGAAGCCCCTTTTACCTTTAATGATGGAATTTTTGGTTCAATTTTTTTTATAGCAACAGGATTCCACGGATTACATGTTATCCTCGGCATTATTTTTTTATCAACAAGATTAATCCGAATATATTTAAATCATTTCTCTAAAATTCATCACTTTCACTTTGAAGCAGCTACATGATATTGACATTTTGTTGATATTATTTGACTTATCCTATATATTCTAATTTATTGATGAATATATTAATATATATATATATATATATATAGTATAAATAATTATATTTAACTTCCAATTAAAAGATTTAAAAAAAAATAATATATATAATTATTAATATTATAATTTTTACTTTAATTTTTTCAATTATTGTTTTATTAATCATCTTAATTAATATATTTTTATCTAAAATTTTAAAAAAAGATCGAGAAAAAATTACACCATTTGAATGTGGATTTGACCCATTTACTAGAGCACGCCTTCCCTTTTCTGTAAACTTTTATTTAATAACTCTAATATTTTTAATTTTTGATGTAGAAATTATTTTAATTTTACCTATTTTAAATCTTTTAAATAATCTCTCTTTCTTATCTATTTACACCTTCTTTATTTTTCTATTAATTTTAATTATTAGTTTATGATTAGAATGAATTTGTAATTTATTTAAATGAATTCATTTTATATAAAGTAATTTTTACATTTAATTTCGACTTAAAATAAAGAAATAATATTTCTTATATAAACAGGATATTAGTTAAAATTTTATAACATTAAATTTGCTCTTTAAAATTAAATTTATTATTTATATCTTTTAATTGAAACCAAAATATTAGGTAAATTATTGTTAATAATTTTTTTGAAATTAACTTTTCCAATTAAAGAAATATAATTTAAGAACTTCTAATTCTTTTTAAAATGTATTAATCATTAATATTTCTATATTTATATAGTTTAAATTTAAAACATTATATTTTCAATATAAAAATAATAATGTAATTTATAAATTTATTTAAAAATTTTTAATTATCTTAATATTTTCAATATTAAACTTTTTTTTAAGCTATTTAAATAATTATATATAAATAAAAAATATATTAATAAAATTCTATATAATTTTATTAACTTTATTATATGAATTGAATATACTCAATTATTTATATAAGGATATAATTTTTGTAAATAAAATATCTTTTTAAAATTAACCCCTAATATTTTATCTAACCATTTTTCATTAAATTTATCATATATTAATATAAATTTTAAAAAATTTAAATAAATAACCTTAAAAAAAAAAATTGAATAAAATATTCTCATAATAAATTCTAAGTATTTAAAATTTATTTTTCTTTTCTGTCTATAAAAAAATCTAGAAGAAATTACTCATCTAAGTATATATAATATTATTAATCTAACTTTATCTATAATAGTTATTATACAAATATAATAATTAACTAAATTTAAATATACATACCCCAAAAAAATTACCAATAATATTATAATAAACTTACAAAAAATTATAAATTTTCCATCTCCTATATATTGATATCTAAATACTATTATATTAAAATTAAAAAATAATTTAATTACTCGAATTGTATAATTAACAGTTAAAATTGTAGAAATTATCAAAATATAAATTATTAATTTATTAATATCTCTTACTATCATAAATTCCAAAATTAAATCCTTTGAATAAAATCCAGAAAAAAAAGGAAATCCACTTAAATTAAAAAAAGAAAAAATAAATACAATCCTTTTTAAAGGAGTTATATTTAATACCCCCTTAAATTTTCGTAAGTCTTGATTCCCTAAACTTGTATGAATATACCCCCCCACACATATAAATATTAAAGACTTAAAAAAAGCATGAATTAATAAATGATAAAATCCTAATCTTACTAATCCTATTCCTAAAATTCTTATTATAAACCCTAATTGTCTTAATGTAGACAATGCAATAATTTTCTTTAAATTATACTCATAATTTGCTATTAACCCTGCCATAAATATTGTTAATCTTGAAATAATAATAATATAACTTTTCACCTCCACCAAAATAAACTTATTATAACGAATTAATAAATAAACCCCAGCCGTCACTAAAGTTGAAGAATGAACTAAAGAAGAAATTGGAGTAGGAGCAGTTATAGCAGCAGGTAATCAAGCTGAAAAAGGCAATTGAGCTCTTTTTGTAATTATAGCAATCAATATAAAAATTATTATTATTAATCTCATTCTATATAATATTAAATTTCATGACCCCAAAAAAGAATTTATTCTAATTAACATTAATAATCCAACATCTCCTAACCGATTACATAAAATTGTCAATATGCCAGAATTATAAGCATTTTTATTTTGATAATAAATCACTAAACAATAAGAAATTAGACCTAATCCATCTCATCCCAATAAAATTCTCAAAATTCTAGGGCTTAAAATTATTAAACACATAGAAAAAATAAATAATAATAATAAATATTTAAAACGTCTAATATATATATCACCTTCTATATAATCTATTCTATACAATATAATAAAAAAAGAAATAATTAATACAACTCTTATATATATTAAACCCATATAATCTAAATAAATTATATAATTAAATTTTATCCCCCTTAAAACTAAAATTGTTCATTCTATAATTAATATTATTTTATATATATATATATATATTCCCATTAATATAAAAAATATCCCCATTAAAAATAAATTTATTCCATAAATAATTAATCCATAAATAATTTAAAGTTAATTAACATCTTTGAAATCACAATCCAATATTTTTTTTAAACTACTTAAATAAAATTATACTAAATTTAAAAATATTAAATTTAAAGGTAATCAATGTAAAATTAATACAATAAAATTAATTATTTTTCTCCTTTTAACCTTTAAATAATAATTTACCTCACCATGTTGAATATAACAAAATAAATATAAAGAATAAATAAATCTTAAAAAACTAAATAAAACTATCACTATAATTAAATACTCTATCCATATTATCAATCCAATTAATAATATAATTTCTCCTACTAAATTTAAAGAAATAGGAGCTGATATATTTGATGAACACATTAAAAATCATATTATCCTTATCTTTGGTATATAATTTATTATTCCCTTATTAACTAATATTAAACGTCTATTTGTCTCCTCATAACAAATATTTACTAAAAAAAATAATCCTGATGAACATAAACCATGAGCCACTATAATTAAATACCCCCCTACAACTCTAATTTTATAGAATGTTAATATTCTTCTAATTAAAATACCCATATGAACCACAGATGAATAAGCCACTAAAATTTTTATATCTATTTGACGTAAACAAATACCTCTTAAAATTACTCTCCCTAATAAACTATAAATAATAACATAAAATTTTAATTTAATAAACATATTTATAAATAAAATTATTATTTGTAACAACCCATAAGTACCTAATTTTAATAAAATTGAAGCTAAAATTATTGACCCAAAAACAGGAGCCTCAACATGAGCCTTTAACAATCAACCATGAAATATATATATAGGAATTTTTACTAAAAAAGTACCTATTATAAATATAAAAAAATAATTTCCTATTTTAAATCTTATAATTTCTACTATTATTATTAAATCAACTATTAAATTATTTATTACTATAAATAAAAAAATTAAAAAAGGCAAAGAAAAAAATAAAGTATAAAATATTATATAAAAAGCAGCCTCTACTCGTTTTTCCCCCCTTCCTCACTTAATAATAATAAAAAAAATTAAAATTAATCTTACTTCAAATATAAAATAAAATATTAATATTTGTATACTTATAAAAAATATTAATAAATTTAATAATAAAACTAAATGTATTTTTAAACATAATATATTATTTTTTTCATTTAAAAATAAATAAATTAATCCAAAAATTCATAATATTAATATTACTATTATAAAAGAATAAATATTTATAGAAAATATAAATCTAATTCTTAAAAAATTTACTATAAAACTATATTTTAAAATTAACTTAATTGTTATCATTAAAAAAAAACACCCAATAAAATTTTTTAATATACTTAACTTTATCTTATTAAAAAACAAATTTATAAATATAAATAAAATAATCAAAATCTCTACTATCATTTTAAATTTAAAACTTTTATACTTTGTGTACCATATCTATGAACAATTCTAATTATTAAAGAAATCCCAACTACCCTTTCACACACTCCTATAACTAACATATATAAAAATATTCAATCATTATTTAAATCTCCTATAATAATTAAAGTCAATATTAAATAAAATATTAATATAAATTCTAATCCAATTAAAAACATTAAAAAATTTTCCATAAAAATAAAAATTATTAATAAAATTAATAATATTATAATTAAATAATAATTATTTAAATTAATAAATTTAGCTAAATAGTTTAATTTAAAACATTAATTTTGTAAATTAAAAATAAAACTTTTTTTTAGCTTAAATTTCAAGAAAATTAAATTAATATCTTTAATCTCCAAAATTAATATTTTATTTAAACTATTTCTTGTAATAATAAAATACAATATTTAAATGAATAGTCCTTATGAATTCTTAATCAAATTTTTATTTTACTTATTAATAATTTTAATTACCTTTATTATCTTTAATAAAAATATCTCCCCCTTAAATATAATAATAAATTTAATTCTATTTACTTTAATTTCCCTACTTCTAATTTACTTAATTACTAAAAAATCAATATATTGTTTTATAATTTTTATCTCTATTATTAGAGGAAATATAATTATATTTTTATATTTTACAAGATTAATTAATAATTATTATAATAAATCATTTAAATCAAACTTAAAATTTTTAATTATTTTATTTTTATTTTCCTTTATTATAATTATATATTTATTCCTTTTTAAAAATATTATTAATTTAAATTATTCCACTCATATTTCTTTAATAATTTATAAAATTTATACTTACCCTTTATTTATTGTTACTTTTATTTTAATTACATATTTACTTCTAACTTTACTATTTTCTATAAAAATTTGTCTAAAAAAAAATTTACCTTTACGAAAAATTAAAAATTAATGAAATTTTCTAAATTATTTAAAAATAATAAATTACTTTCAATTTTTAATAATTCATTAAATAAATTACCAACCCCATTCAATATTAATATATGATGAAATTTTGGCTCTATTTTAGGAATATTTTTAATTATTCAAATTATTTCTGGACTATTTTTATCTATACATTATTGCCCAAATATTAATTATGCCTTCCATAGAACAATTCATATTATAAAAAATGTAAAATTTGGTTGATGAATTCGTCTAATTCATATAAATGGAGCATCTTTTTTCTTTTTAACAATATTTCTTCATATCGCACGAGGAATCTACTATCACTCATTTAAATTAATTAATGTTTGATTAATTGGGGTTATTATTCTCATTATATCTATAGCAACAGCATTCCTAGGATATGTTCTCCCTTGGGGACAAATATCTTTTTGAGGAGCAACAGTTATTACCAATTTACTATCTGCTTTTCCTTATATTGGTAAAGAATTAGTAGAATGAATTTGAGGGGGATTTTCAATTAATAATGCTACCTTAAATCGATTTTATACATTCCACTTTGTCTTACCATTTATTATTTTATTTATAGTTGTTATTCATTTATTCTTTTTACATGCTTCAGGATCTAATAACCCCCTAGGATCAAAAAATAGATTTTATTTAACCTATTTTAACCCATATTTTTTAATTAAAGATATCCTTGGATATATTTTAATTTTATTTTTATTTATTATAATTACTCTAATTTCTCCTTATACTTTAAGAGATCCTGATAATTTCATTATAGCTAACCCTATAATTACTCCTGAACATATTAAACCCGAATGATACTTTTTATTTGCTTACACAATCCTTCGAATTATCCCAAATAAATTTGGGGGAGTCCTAGGTCTATTTTCATCAATTTTAATTTTAATATTTATACCTCTAATTAATCACAACAAATTAACATCAAGAAAATTTTATTTTCTAAGAAAAATTATATTTTGAATTTTCATTTTATCATTCATTATATTAACTTGATTAGGAGGTCAACTTATTGAAAACCCATTTATCTCCTTAAGACTATTATTTACATTAATTTATTTCTCATACTTTATAATTACCCCTATACTAAATTATTTATGAGATAAATTAATCTATTAGTTAATAAGCTTTAATAGCATTTATTTTGAAAATATTCCATAGATATAAAATTATCTATTAACTTAAATTTATATAAATAATTAATTCCTTTATCCTTAAAATAAATAAAATATATAATAATGATAAAGATAAAAACTTTTTTCAACATATATTTATTAACTCATCATAACGAATCCGAGGTAAAACCCCTCGAATTCAAATAACAAAAAATATATGAAAAATTATTCTAATAATAAATTTTACTCTTATTAAATTAAATCCTAAAAATATTATAGTTATTAAAAATCTTATAAAAATAATTCTTAAATATTCTGATATAAATAATAAAGCAAATAATCTTCTAAAATATTCTGTATTAAACCCAGACACTAATTCTGACTCACCCTCAACTAAATCAAAAGGAGTTCGATTTAATTCAATTAATATACTAATTAAAAATATTAAATAAATCGGATAAACCAAAATTAAAAATTTTACCTCTCTTTGAAATTTTAAAAATTCTAATAAACTAAATCTTTCAACTAACAAAATTAAATTAAATATAATTAAAAATAAACTAACTTCATAAGAAATTGATTGAGCCACTGAACGAATTGCCCCTAATATAGAATAATTTGAATTTGAAGATCAACCACCTAATATAACAGGATATACACCTACCCCTATTAATCTTAATATAAATAAAATCCCCAAATTCATTGAAAATAAATTCACATAAAAAGGATAAATTAACCACATTATAACTGATAAAATCAAAGAAATTATTGGTATAAGCATATAATAATTTAAATTAATTTTATCTAAAAAAAATAATTCTTTATTTAATAACTTAACCACATCTCTAAAAGGCTGAAAAATACCTATAAATATAACTTTATTAGGACCCTTTCGATTTTGAATATACCCTAAAATCTTCCGCTCAAATAAAGTTAAAAAAGCCATTCTAATTAATATTAAAATAATCAAAATAATTAAAAATAATAAATTTATATACATATTTAACTTTAAAATATAAATTATTATTTGTATAAACTCTATACTTTATTAAATTCTAAATTTATCACACTAATCTGCCAAAATAATTATTTATTTATTAATTAAAATTAATTTATTAAAAATATTTGGTCCTTTCGTACAAAAATATTATTTTTATTTAAAGATAGAAACCGATCTGGCTTACACCGATCTGAACTCAAATCATGTAAGATTTTAAAAGTCGAACAGACTTAATATTTAAACTTCTGCATTTAAAATTTATCTTAATTCAACATCGAGGTCACAAACACCTTTAAAAATAAGATCTTCCTAAAGATATAATGCTGTTATCCCTAAGGTAATTTTTCTATTAATTTATAATACAATTTCATAATTTTTTCATTAATTTATGTTTTTCTTATTTAAAGTTTATTAAATTTAAATATCACCCCAATAAAATAAAATAATTAAATTTTATATTAATAATGTATCTATAAAATTTAATTAAATTATAAAATTCTATAGGGTCTTATCGTCCCTTAAATAAATTTAAGCATTTTTACTTAAAATTCAATTTCATTTTTTAATATTGAAACAGTTTATATCTCATCAACCCCTTTATTCCAGCCTTCAATTAAAAGACAAATGATTATGCTACCTTTGTACAGTCAAAATACTGCAGCTATTTAAATTATCATGGAGCAGGGCCGACTTTAAATAATTTTCAAAAAGACATGTTTTTGTTAAACAGGTGGATATAAAATTTGCCGAATTCTTTAATATTATATATATATATATATATATATTAATAATTTAATTACTCATACTATCATTATATATAAAAATATTTTATTTAATATTATTTTTTTATAAAACTATATATTTTTACTTATTAAATCTTTACATTATATATATATATATATATATATATATATAAATAAATTATTAAATTTTTTCTATAATTTATCCAATATTAAGACCAATTTTTTTATTCTAATAATAATTTAAATTATTTAATTAATTTAAAGATTATCCCCTAAATTATTTATATTTATATATATATATATATATATATATTATAATTAAATATATGAATTAAATTCATTTCTAAAAAAACTAGATATCTATAAATTCGTATTACATTTCACATCAAATTAAATATTTATAATTTTTATGCAACAAAAAAAATTTTATTTAATTAGCTCATTTATATTCGAGAATAATAAAAAATTATATTTAAATTTTAATAGCTCCTGATACAAAAGGTACAAAATTAAATTTTACTTTATCAAACTTTAATATATTTTTCTCTCACAATACTATCTATATAAACTATTAATTTATTTCTTAAATAAATACTATAAATACATTTTTTAAAATAATTTTTTTTATATATATATAACCCCTAACTCAATTAAAAATATTTATTTATTTTGTATAAAATTTTAATTTTTTAATCTTTCCAATGTAAATGAAATATTTTTTTTTAAACTAAAATTTTAATAAAAACATTTTCCAATACTTTTACTATGTTACGACTTATTCCATTTATAATGAAAGTGACGGGCAATTTGTACACTAAATAAAACTAATTTCAATCTTATTAATTTATAAAATTTACTTTTAAATCCTATCTTTATAAAATATTAAAATTTTACTTTAAAAAATCTAATTTTAATGTAACTCATCCTATCTTAATTAAACTACATTTTGATTTGAATTCATATTATAATAAATATTATAATTTTATAAAAATAAAATTTCTATAAATTTTTTAAACAACAATACATAAGCCTTATATAATTAAGTTTATCTTAACGTGGATTATCAATTTAATAAACAAGTTCCTCTAATAAGTATATAAAGCCGCCATAATATTTAATTTTAATGATTTAACATTTAATATTTAACATTTTCTATTTATCTTTATAATAGGGTATCTAATCCTAGTTTATCTTCAAGATTATTTAAAAATTTTTATCCTTATTTACATATATTCTATAATTTTATATTTCACTAAAAAAATTAATATATATATATATATATAATTTAATTAAAATTTTTAATTATTTCAACAATTAATTTATAATAATAGTCTAACCGCTGCTGCTGGCACTAAATTTACCACTATATTAATTTAAATTTCTTATTCAAACTTTCATTTATTTATAAAATTAATTTTTACTTTTATTACTAAAAATTTTTTAAATTTTTATAATTATTAATTTTTATTTATAAATAAATTTTATTAACTAATTTTAAAACTATAATTAAATTTTATTTTATACTATAATCTTATTAAATCAAATTTATATTATAAATTTACTTTAAATTTAATATTCATCTAAATTAAAATCTAATTATTATAAAATATTTATTTAAAATTTATAAAATAAATTTAAAATTCAATTTACTATATAAATTTACTTTAAAATAATTTTATATAAAAAATTCCATTAACTCAAATTTTATATGAAAATTCTATTTACTTTCAATTTATATAAGATTAAATTTAATTTGAAAATCCCTCTAAATTTAATATAAATTTTAATTTTATATAAAAATTTTCTATTTACTTTCAATTTATATAAAATTTAATTAAATTTTAAAATAAATTTTAAATCTATTATAAAATTTCTTATTAATATTTACTT